GATTTGTTTGGGAAGCAATAAGCCCCTTTGACATCTCCTCATCTGCAAAGAATTCTCGACGTGAAAACACAGAGACAAAGGGCTGATCTTTGAATAGGGAAAGGAATGGATCCGCAGGGTCCCAAATGAATTGGCTTGTTCGAAAAAAGCCTTGTTCTTTGGAAGATCTATCTCGTGTCTGGTACTGCATGGTTCCACTCTGCAAGAACTCCGAATCATTCTCTTGAAGCTCATCCTCTTTATGATAAATGATCCGTTTGCCCCGAAATGACCCAGCCCAATAGGTAAATCCCAATTCAGTGGGCCTTTCGATACAATCAAATAGATTGCCATAAGGGCGCCATATTCTAGGAGCCCAAACTATGTGATTGAATAAATCCTCCTCTATCTGTTGCGGATCGAGGGCCCCTTCTTCAAACTCCGATTCGTATTTTTCATATAGAAATCTCTGATCAACGATAGAACAAGATCCATTTTGCATCATATCTAACTGATTCCTTGGTTCGGAACGAAGAAGCAATGTCACTCGATTATTATCAAACTGACTGCAATCTTTTTCTGTCCGTGAGGATCCCGCCAGAGCCAGAGCGCCTTCTACTTCTACTTCTAATAGTAATAATAGTAATAGGCCATGAACTAGATCAGAATCATTCTCAACGAATCCATAAGAAGTGATCCAATTTTTTTCATCGGGTCTGGATGAAGACCAAAGATCTTGAGCGACCGATCCGGCAGAACAACTCAAAAGATAAAGAAGTATCGTTAATTTCTTCATGCTCGTTCCAAGTTCGAAGTACCATTTGTACAAATAAGAATCCCCTCCCTTACATGATTTCTTCTTCATATAGATAGATATAGGATCTATGGGGCAATTACTTAGAAGTACATTTTGTGCAACAGCCCTTCCTATCTGATAGAAAGGGATCCCATGATCCTGAACTGATCTTATCTGGGATCGAAAATGCCAAGTTTTTCTATGAAGAGCTGATCTAATTGTATTAGTTTCTATAATGGATTTCTTCTGTGTAATACTAATTGATAGGGCCTCATTGATAAGTGCTACAAGATCTCGTGCATTGGAACCCATGGTTATGGACCCGAATCCAGTAGTATGGAACATCTTCTTTTCCAAGTGAAATCCCCTAGTATATGAAAGAATGAAAAAGTGCTTTCGTTGTTGTGGAAGAAGAAGCCTTCGTATCTTAATGCATGTATTTAATTTATTCGGAGCTATTAGAGCGGGATCCACTTTTTGGGGAATATGAGTCGAAGCAATAACAAGAATCTTTCCAGTGGAACATCTTTCACTGGAGAGATAGTTCTCTAATAGACCGAGGGATAAGTAATTCGACTCATTCACATGCAGATCATGAATGTTTGGAATCCATATTATGCAAGGAGACATTGCTTTTGCTAATTCGAATTGAAGGGTGATCTCAAATCGGTCTATTTTCGGCGTCATATACATAGTTAGCACATTCGTCATAGTTAGCAGCTCCATATCAATATCAAGGTCATCATCACTATCATCAATACCATCACTATCATCAATATCGTCACTATCATCAATATCGTCACTATCATCAATATCGATATCATCAATAAGATAACCTTTAAGCTTGTCGTCCAGGAACTTGTTCGGAAATACCGTAATGAAAGGAACATAGGAGTTTGTCGCTAGGTATTTGACCAAACAGGATCGTCCAGTTCCTATAGAACCTATCACTAAAATACCTCTAGAAGGGGATAGGGCTAAGCGGAGCGAAAAGGGTTTTCCATGAGGAGATGGGGAATGAAAACTATTAGCCCCACACGAGGTTTGTGAATAAGTGATTGTCTGATAATGAGCAAGGAATATCCGTCTTTCTGCTAAACAGGATCTATTGAACTCATAATTCATTAGATCCTTTTGATGAATGTCAACTAAGTATCGTAAGGAAATTGATCCCGGTTGTTCAATCATTTGATAACCAGAGTCATTCTTTGATAAATGATCACTATGAGTCAGACTCAATAGAATTTGATCAATCCCTTTTTCTGTCGTTAAGGTGGAGAACTGAACCAAGAATTCTCTTTCTTCATCATCAATCGAATCACTGTTCGCGACCCAGAATTCGATTTTCTCATCAATCCAATCACCGTTCACGTTTTTTCTTTTTCTTATCAATGAATAGATCTCTTTACTTGTACGACTTAGATGTCTCGTATTTCTCGAAAAAATGATTCGATTGATGGGATTTGGTATGATACTTACAAGATCGATGAGATTGATCTTCCAATATTTATTCTTAGAACGTATTGATTTGACCCCATAAGCGGGACCACCACCCAATAGCATGTTGCCACCAGAAGCAGAACCCCGTATTTCTTCCAGAGAATCTCCTAATTGTTCCAGAACAACTAGAAAGAGATTTTTTAACCAGAAAGAATTCAGTTCAGATGTAGGATACCTATCCAGAAGTTTTCGAAATTCCATCATACATGATGGAATCATCAAAGA